TGGCCGATACTACTGGAAGGATTCCTCTTTGGATAATAGGTACTGTAGCCGGTATTGTTGTAATTGGTTTACTTGGTATTTTCTTTTATGGTTCATATTCTGGATTAGGTTCATCTCTGTAATAACCGTATGAACTTGTTTATAGATATCAAAGCATAAGAACTCAACGGGATCCCCCTCGAATCAGACAAGGAAAGAGGGGATAGGTCCCGTTGAGTTCTTAATAATCATAAAATAATCATAAATAATTATAATATTTTTTTTTTATAAGTGGTTCAAAAAAATACACATTTGATTGATGTTTTGAAAAATGCACTTAATTAATTGATTCAGAACATCTTTTACTCAAAAGTATCTCTGAATATTTTAAAAATTAAAACAAAGAAGGAATCACTCAAGTTCCGTTTTTTGGATGACTCCCAATTCTATATAATTCTATATATAGATAGTATAGATTTCTATCGATTAGATATCCTGAAACCCTTTCTATAGTAATAAAATATCTATACTAAACTAATAAAATAGAACCTCACTTTATTTAATCTTAATCTAATATTTAATCTAATCAAAGTTTCCTTTTTTTTTTTTCTATTTTAAAAGTTCATTAAAATTGAAGAAGTTCTGTTTGTTCAATAAATTTGCCTATATTTTTGTTTGTCCACTACTTAACATGATAAATAGAAAAAAAGATTATGATAAACCCCGCCAAAAATGGAATCTAAGAATAGGAGTTGTTGACGAATAAGATCAACAATCCTATTTAATTCGACACAAGAAAGGGTTGTGTAAAATCCCTTTTGTCAAAGACTAGGCGATGCACAACCCCCTCCCTAAACCCTTTGTTCCTTTCATTTAGGCTTTGGTTTATATTCTCCGGTTATTTATCTTTTGTTTTGATTCTATTCAAATAGAAAACTAAGGATTCATTCTATATCACTTCGATTTGGATCGAAAAAACAAATAAAAGATAAGTCAAATTAATATAGTCTTTTTCACAATATACACATCACGACCAGTATAAGTAAGTAATTCCCGAAACCTGAAAAAAGAAACAAACAAAATTTTTTTGATCATACACAATTACATAATATAATTGGCAACAAAAGTTTATTTCTTTTTATATATAATTTGATGTTGAAAAATCCGCGGATCTAAAAATTCATTTCGGACAATTGAACCTTCTCAAACTGTTTCTTTTTAAGAACCAAAAAGATTTGTGCCAAAATAACGGATGCCAAGAAGAGCAAAAGGCCTTGGACACGTGATGGATCTTGAAGTACTACTTCGGCATCCCCCTGACCAAATCCGCCCACATTAGGATTACTCGTTAATGGTTGATCAAGTTTGATGGATTCGCCTTCAGAAACAAGAAGTTCCGGCCCTGGAGGGATAATATCAACCACTTGACGCCCATCCGATGCTTCAACTATGGTTATTTCATACCCCCCTTTTTCTTTTCGTATAATTTTGTTTACTATACCCGCTGCTGTAGCATTATAAACATTATTGTTACTCTTGCTCCCGTCGGGATAAATCTGACCCCTTCCTCTGTTCCCGCCTACATATATGGGATATTTTAAGAAGTGAGCATCTTTCTTAGTGGCAGGATCCGGGGAAAGAATAGGAAAGGTGATTTCACTATATTTCTGACCAGGAACAGGACCTATCACAAGAATATTTTTTTTAGTAGGGCGGTAACTTTGAAAAGACAGATTTCCTATCTTTTCTTTAATCTCGGGTGAAATACGATCGGGCGGGGCTAGTTCAAACCCCTCGGGTAAAATAAGAACAGCCCCCACATTCAAAGCTCCTTTTTTACCATTAGCAAGAACTTGTTTCACTTGCAGATCATAGGGAATTCGAACAACTGCTTCAAATACAGTATCCGGAAGTACCGCTTGTGGAACCTCGATATCCACGGGTTTATTAGCTAAATGGCAATTGGCACATACAATACGGCCGGTTGCTTCTCGTGGATTTTCATAACCCTGCTGTGCAAAAATGGGATAGGCATTTGAAACGGGTGCCTGAGTTATTATATATATGATGAGCGATAGGGAAATGGATCGAGTAATCTCTTTCTTTATCGACGAAAAGGTTTTTTTAGTTTGCATGGTCCAATCATTGATCCCGAAAATTTATACAATAAAAGTAGGTAGGTCGCCAATAGAGTTGCCTACCTATAATTTTGATATTTACTGAAAAAATTTTTCTGAAATATTGGAGAAATCCCTTTACTGGGTAGAAATAATAGGTACAATTTTCAATGTTTTGCTTATGTACAAAGTAACAAACAAATATTATAATTGGGCCGTTCGATCATTTTTCAGTCATTCATTGAATGATAAATCACTACAAGTGAAGGAGATACACGATTTAAATAACGAAAGATCCAATATTTAAAAATTGTATCTAAAATGACTGGAAAAGTAGAAACAAGACCGGATATAATTTGATCATTATGAGCAAATCCAAAATCTTTGTAGACAGAGCCAATCATTAATTCCCAACCGTGGGGCGAATGGAATCCTATACATAAATCAGTTAATAAAAGAATAGAAAAAGCCTTTATTGTGTCGCTTAAGTTATATAGGAATTCTTGAACCCAAGAGTTAAGAATAACAAGTTCTTCATTACCTATAATAGAATAACCACTTAGAATAACGAAACAGATTATATTTGTCGAGAAATGTAAAATTGTATGGATACGATCCTCATTGTGCATCTTGATCAATTGGGTCGTTTCTTTGTAGATTTCGACGCGAAGCTTTTGTAAATGCGTTTCTGGGTATTCCTTTATCATTTCCTCCAAACGAAGGAGTTCCTCTAAGTCTATGAATTTTTTTAGAATACTCTTTTCTTGAATATCATTCAAAAAAATTTCGGATTGCCTAATATTCCACCAATTAGTAATCCAAGATTCCAGACTTTTTTTAAATGAGAGAGAGATCCACCAAGGCAAAAATACTATAAATGCAAGATATAGAAGGGAAATAAATACTTTCTTTTTTGCCATTTTTTCGTCTGTGAATTTTTGAAGTTTTAATGAACTCACCCCATGCGTCGACTCTATATGATACTAATATTTGTATCAAGCATAAGTTATATCCCAACCCAAGCCACCGAGCCCATTAATCTATTTCGAAATTTTTATTTGTGATGCAGTAGAGTGGTTAGGTTAGTCCTTGAATCTAGAAAAAATACAGAAATAGAATAAGAAAGAGTTCGCTTCAAAGTAATATTAGTTGGATTTCGAAACGAAAGAACTCCCGTTTTATTAAAAAAAATGTCAAATATTTGAAAAAAAAAAATGATGGACACACAAAATTTCGTTTTAGAGTTGCTTCATATACGTTTACTTTGGCTTGAATAGGCAGGCATTCAGAACAAACTTCCGTTAAGTTATGGTATAGAAAAAAAGAGAGTTCTTGAGTTTTTTCCCTTTTGCAAAGTATTCATTTTTCAGTTCCTTTTTTCAAAATACTTCAATTGGTACGCGCAAGAAATAGGCCAATTCAGCAGCTTTTTGCTCAATTTCTCGTGGAGTCAAATTCTCATCAGTACGTGTCAAGGGAATGGCCCCCTGGCCTCTGATTTCCATATAAAGAACCCGACGAGCAAAAAGACCCTCTTTATTTTCTATTCTGATAGACTGAATATCTTTCATAAGGAATCGCAGGAATATGCGACGGTTTTTTCCAGGAAATCCCCAACGAAAAATACACACTATGCCCTCTTTTATATCAAATCGATCATAACCACTACCTACATTCCACGAAATTGTGCACCACAAGTAGGAGCTAATAAAGAGACCCGCGATCCCATAGAAAGACATCACGATCCCCTGTGGAAAAAAATTTATTTGCTGAGAAGGAAACAAAGATATAAAATTCCTACCAAAATAACTGGAGGTTCCAACCAATACAAACCCTAATGAACCTAAAAAAAGAATGAGGGCCCAACCGAAATTACTTATTTTTCGAGATCCCGCTATAAGTTCTATCCATATACGTTCTGATCGCCAACTCATACTCTCACTAGACCTAGTTGCATTTTATTGGAATTGGAAGAATAACAAAAAGAAATTTTAGTTTACTTTTTTTTGTTTCCGAAGTAACTCTCATCAACCAGCACTACTATAGATGTGAAACTTTTATTTTAGAAAAATTCATCGAATTACTTAGATCCAAACTAAAATAATAACATCTCTTTCGTATGATTTCCTATAGATATCCACATATAGATATATTCACTTTACATTTCCGAAACTCTCCCCGCTACCGATCCATTTGAAATTGTTATAATTAATTTACCCATATATCATGTTTACACACATACATAAGAGTTTATGCTCGAAAGAAGCCAGATGTTATACCATATTCTACTAAATAGATAGGGGTGTTATGATCAAAGTAAGTCTTGAAAAAAAAAAAATGGATACAGAGTTGTCCCTATAGTATCTAAAAGATTTTGTTTTTTTGAACATGAAGAAATAAAGAAACCATTGCAATTGCCGGAAATACTAAGCCCACTAAAGGCACAAAAATAGAGGGAAAGCTGTTGAGAGTTATCATTGAGTGGGTACCTCGATTTAATATTTGTACCTGTTATTTTTATTTATTGCTTTATATTTTATATTACTATTTTTATTTTTTTATTTTAACCTTATATTCTTATTAAAGATATTTTATAATTCATATATATTCATATATAATAATTATATTTATATAATATATATAATTATTATATTTTATATATAGTAATTATACCTAAGTGAGTATATACTTAAAATAAGGAATATATAAGTATATGTTTTAATAATTTTTTTTTGAATAAATACTTATAAAAAAATGTGTAAATAAACGGACTTATTCACCCTTCTACACGTTTCTACACGAAATATATGTATGTACCTTTTTTTTATTCCTATTTTTAGTTATTTTCGTGCTCTTATCTTATAATTTAATAATTTTCATTTCAAAAAATTTATTCCGTTTTAT